TATCATAAGGGATACGGAAATAGATCGAGTAATCTGTTCCTTTATCCAAGAAAAAGTATTTCTAGTTTGCATGGTCCAATCATTAAGCCCAAAATTTCTACAATAAATTTGGGTAGGTTGCTAGTATAGTTCCCTATCCACGATTCTGCTATTTACTGGAATAATATGGGAAAAATCCCCCGATGGCTAGAAATACAAACGAAATAAGTACGTTTTCAATGCCTTGCTTATGTACAATTACAAAGTAACAAACGCTCTAATCGGATTAGATTAATATAAGTAGATCATTTATCAGTCATTCATTGAATGATAAATAACTACAAGTGATGGAGATAGACGATTTAAATAACGGAAAATCCAATATTTAAAAATAGTATCAAGAATGACTGGAAAAGTGGAAACAAGACCAGATATGATTTGGTCATTATGAACAAATCCAAAATCTTTGTAGACAGAACCAATCATCAGTTCCCAGCCGTGTGGTGAATGGAATCCGATACATAAATCCGTTAATAAAAGAATAGAAAAAGCCTTGACTGTGTCGCTTAAGTTATATAGGAATTCCTGAGTCCAAGAGTTAAGAATAACAAGTTCCTCATTACCAAAAAAAGAATAACCGCTTAGAATAACAAAACAGATTATATTTGTCGAGAAGTGCAAAATTGTATGGATACGGTCCTCGTTGTGTATCTTGATTAATTGGATCGTTTCCATGTGGATTCCGATATGAAGTTTTTGTAGATGTATCTCCGAGTATTCCTTGATCATTTCCTCCAAGAAGAGGAGTTCCTCCAATTCTATGAATTTTTCTACAATACTCTTTTCTTGAATGATATTCAAGAAAATTTCGGATTTCCCGAGATTCCACCAATTAGTAACCCAAGATTCGATATTTTTATTAAATGAGAGAGAAACCCACCAGGGTAAAAATACTATAAATACAAGATAGAAAAGAGGAGTGAATGCTTTCTTTTTTGTCATTTTTCATCTATCTGTGAATTGTTAATCAACCCACCCTATTCGTCGACTCTATGCAATCTAATAATTCTTTCACACATGAGTTCTATACAAAGGGTCGAGCGTATGAATCCATTTTTTGGTATTTTTGGTTAGTCTTTGAATCTAGAAAGAATACCGAAATACACTAAGAAATTGATTTGAATAAATAATAAAAAGAAAATATCTTTTTAGATATCTTAATTGGACAAATTTGATTAAGTAATGAAGTCTCCTTTCGATGAATAAACGAAAGAATTTCTTTAAATAATCAATTAATTAATATTATTCCTATTTTGAAATGAAAGGACTTCCTTTTCTATTTTTTATCAAAATATCCAAAATTTCGAAAAAAAAATAGAACTAATTATCCATAGTCAGGAATAGTAGAATTGACGGAAAGATATTGTGATATGATAATCAAACCAAAGGAGTGGTAAAACAAAAGTTGGCTAGTTATCATTATTACGAAATCCAATTAATTATTGGTCATTAAAGACCATAACAGAAGGGATCAAAAGAAAACAAAGGTTGATTGACAAATAGATAAAAAAAAGAATTTACAAGTTACAAGATATAATGTATAAATTCCAACAATAACTTAAAAAAAAGATAAATTTATTTATTTCAAAATAGTTTGATATATGAGATTAATCTATATCTATTATTTCTATTTATTACTTTTTTTTATTAAATTGCGCGGATTTTCATACGTATAAAAGACCCCAAGCCAAATCAAATAAGTGATTTTTTTTGGGGGGGGGGGTTCCGTATCCGTCTGCTTTGGGGCAAATAACCATTCTAATGCGGTTATGTTATAATTATGTTAAGGTAGGATTTTTGCATTTTTTTTATCCTGCTATTATTCCTCAGCCCGCTTCTATTTATTTCTATTTATCAAAATACTTCAATATACTTCAATTGGTACACGCAAGAAATAGGCCAATTCGGCAGCTTTTTGTTCAATTTCTCGTGGAGTCAAATTTTCATCAGTACGGGTCAAGGGAATGGCCCCTCGGCCTCTTATGTCCATATAAAGGACACGGCGAGCATAAATACCCTCTTTAACTTCTATTCTAACGGACTGAATATCTTTTATAAGGAATTGGAGGAATATGCGACGATTTTTTCCAGGAAATCCCCAACGAAAAATACATACTATTCCTTCCTTTTTATCGAATCGATCATAACCACTACCTATATTCCAGGAAATTGTGCACCACAAATAGGAACTAATAAAGAGACCCGCAATTCCGTAGAAAGACATCACGATTCCTTGTGGGAAAAAAACGATTTGCTGGGATGGAAAAAAAGATATCAAATTTCTACCAAGATAACTGGAAATTCCAACCAATAAGAATCCTAACGAACCTAAAAAAAGGATAAAGGCCCAGCAGAAATTACTTATTTTTCGAGATCCCCTTATTAGTTCTATCCATATATGTTCTGATCGCCAACTCATACTTGATCCGATTTCATTTTATTGGAATTGAGAGAATATCCA